CCGATAACCCAGATACTCCAAATTCTAAAAAAAGGGGGAGAGATGAATTGACCTTAATACGTTATTCACAACAACCGGATTTTCGTCGAGACATAATAAAGGGATCTATACGCGCTCAAAGACGTAAAACAGTTATTTGGAAACTCTCTCAAGCAAGCGTGCATTCTCCCCTTTTTTCGGACAAAATTGAGAAATACTCTTTCTTTTCTTTTGATATTTTGGAATCAATGAATTTTTTTTTTTTAAAAAATTGGATGTGGAAAAACAGAAAATTAAAAATTTCAGATTATGCGGAAGACAAAACAAAAGAAAGTGAGAATAAAGAGGAGGACAAAAGAAAAAAATACGAAAAAGAAAAAGATGAAGAAACGCGTATAGAAATAGCAGAAGCCTGGGATAGCATTATATTTGCTCAAGGAATAAGAGGTGTTTTATTATTAACCCACGCGATTCTTAGAAAATATATTCTATTCCCTTCATTGATAATAACGAAAAATATTCTTCGTATTCTATTCTTTCAATCTCCCGAATGGTCGCAGGATATAAAGGATTGGAAGAGAGAAATGCATATTAAATGTACTTTTGATGGCGTTCCATTATCAGAAACAGAATTTCCGAAAAACTGGCTCACAGACGGTATTCAGATAAAGATACTATTTCCTTTTCGTCTGAAACCTTGGCACAGATCGAAGCTACGATCCCCCAAAAAAGAAACGGATCCGACGAAAACGAAAAAAAAAGTGCAAAAACCAGATTTTTGCTTTTTAACCGTTTGGGGAATGGAAGTTGAATCGCCCTTTAGTTCTTATTCTCCCCGAAATAAACCTTCCTTTTTTGATCCCATTTTTAACGAACTAAAAAAAACAATTAAAAAATGGAATTGTTTTTTTTTTCTATTTCTAAAAGTTTTAACCGAAAAAAAAAAAAAAATTCTAAATGTTTCAAAAGAAAGAGTAAAATGGATCATGAAAAGGATTCTATTTATAAAAGAAAAAATTCTAAAAGAAATAAGAAATAAATTATCAAAAATAAACCAAATTCCTTTATTTGGATTGAAAGAAATCTATGAAATGAGTGAAACTCAAAAAGATTCAATAATCATTAATAGTAATCGAATGAGCTACGAATCGTCCATTCCAATTCAATCTATTAATTGGACAAATTTTTCATTGACAGAAAAAAAAATAAAAGATCTGAATGATCGAACAAAGACAATCATAAAGCAAATAGAAAAAATTAAAAAAAACAAAAAAAGGGGGTTTCAAACTCCAGAGATAAATATTAGTTTTAACAAAACACGTTCTGATGATAAAAGAAAAAGATTCGAATCCCTCAAAAATATTTGGTCGATATTAAAAAGAAGAAATATTCGATCAGTTCACAAATCATATTTTGTTTTTCAATTTTTCATTGAAAGGATATCTATAGATATATTTCTATGTCTCATTAATATTCCTAGCATGAATATCCAACTTTTTCTTGAATCAACAAAAAAAATTATTAATAAATACACTTACCATAATGAAGCAAATGAAAAGAGAATTGATAAAACAAATCAAAAGAGAATTCACTTTATTTCGATTATAAAAAAATCAATTTCTAATATTGGTAATTCACAGATTTTTTGTGACGTACCCTCTTTCTCACAAGCATATGTATTTTACAAATTATCACAAACCCAAGTTATTGACTTATATAAATATAAGTTAAGATCTGTTTTTCAATATCCTGGAACATCTCTTTTTCTTAAGAATGAAATAAAAAATGATTTGGGGGGAATACAAAGAATGTGCCAGTCCAAATTAATACATAAGAAGACTCACATTTCTGTAATTAATCAATGGAAAAATTGGTTAAGGGATCATTATCAATATGATTTATCTCAGAGTAGATGGTCTATATTAGTATCAAAAAAATGGCGAAATAGAATCAATGAATGTCGTATGGCTCAAAAAAAAAAAAAAGATTTAACCAAATGTGAGTCATATGAAAAAAAACGATTAATTCTTTACAAAAAACAAGAAGTAGACTTATTAACAAATCGAAAAAAAAAAATGAAAAAACAATATAGATATGATCTTTTATCATATAAATCTCTTAATTATGCAGATAAGAAAGACTCATCTGTTTATCGATATAGATCACCATTACAAGCCAATAATGACAAAACATTTTCTTATAATTACAACACGCGTAAACGAAAATTATTTAATATGGAAGATGATATCCCTATCAAGAATTATACAGGGGAAGATGGTATTATAGATATGGAAAAAAACCTGGATAGACAGTATTTGGATTGGAAACTTCTGAATTTTGATCTTAGAAATAAGATGGATATTGAGGCCTGGATTGATACCAATTATTATCCTATGATTCATCAAGAAATCAACCCGTCCAATCAAAAAAGTTTTTTTTTTGATTGGATGGGAATGAATGTAGAAATACTAAACCGTTCCATATCGAATCTGGAACTTTGGTTCTTCTCAAAATTTGTGAAATTTTATAAAACATATACAAGTAAACCATGGGTCATACCAATCAAATTCCTTTTTTTCAATTTTAAGGTAAAAAAAAATGATAATGAAAAGAAAAGTATCACCAGAAAGAAAAAAATAGATATTTTTAGACCACCATCAAAAAAAAATATATACAAGAACAATATAGAAGCACTCAATTTCTTACTAAGAAGGTATTTGCGTTTTCAATTGAAATGGAATGATTGTTTAGATGAAAAAATAATAAATAATATCGAACTATATTGTCTCCTGCTTAGACTGATAAATCTAAAAGACATTGCTATAGCTTCGATTCAAAGAGGAGAATTAAGTCTAGATATTATGATGATTCATAATCAAAGGAATTTACTCCTTCCACAATTGATGAAAAAAAAAGGAATATTGGTTGTCGAACCAGTTCGTCTGTCTATAAAAAACGATGGACAATTTTTTATGTATCAAACCATAGGCGTTTCATTGATTCATAAAAGTAAGCACCAATTTCAATTTTATCAAAGATACCCAGAAAAAAACTATGTTGATAAGACGAATTTTGATGAACCCATTACAAGACATCAAAAGATGACTGAAAATAAAGAAAAAAATCATTATGATTTGCTTATTCCTGAAAATATTTTATCCTATAGACATCGTAGAGAATTGAGAATTCTAATTTGTTTCAATTCTGGGAATAGAGGTGATATGCATCAAAATACGGCATTTTACAATGAGAATAAAGTAAATAATTTCTGTCAAGTTTTTGCTAAAAGGAAATATCTTGATAGAGATAAAAAAAAACTAATTTTTTTAAAATTATTTCTTTGGCCAAATTATCGTGTAGAAGATTTAGTTTGTATGAATCGATATTGGTTTGATACCAATAATGGCAGCCGTTTCAGTATGGTAAGGATACATATGTATCCGCGATTGAAAATTCGTTAATCTATATTTTTATTTCTTCTGTTTCTCGTAACATATCCGGTCTGCAAAGACAAAAAAATACACACGCACTGTCTTACCTTCTATTCGGAGGAATAATCCTAATTGAATGATGTACCCATTCGATCTAGAAATGAATCAAACAAAATCTTTTTTTAAAAATTCAAATAAAAAATTTGTATTTTGTGAATGCATAAACATTGAATTGATTAATAATAAGGAATTCCATTTGAAAAAAAATTCGAAATTCTTTGTATATACTAAATTAAAGTATATACTAAATTAAAAAAAAAAATGTCATTATTATTACTGATCAAAAAAAATATCTATCTATCTATATATATATAAAAAAAAGAGGAGAGGAAAGCTTTTGTTTTATGGTAAAAAATTCAATTAGACTAGTCATTTCACAAGAAAAAAAAAAAGAAAATCCGGGATCGGTTGAATTTCAAATATTCAATTTCACCAATAAGATACGAAGACTTACTTCACATTTGGAATTGCACAGAAAAGACTATTTATCTCAAAGAGGTTTACGTAAAATTCTGGGAAAACGCCAACGACTACTGTCTTATTTGTCAAAGAAAAATATAATACATTATAAAAAATTAATTAATCGGTTGAATATTCGAGAGTCACAAACTCGTTAATTTGAAGAATCATTTTTAATTATTCGATTTATTAGATCTTGAATTTTGATGAACTTATTTTTTTTTTTAAGCAATTCAATGAATCGAGGAAAAACCTATGAATGCCCCAGCTACAAGAAAAGACCTCATGATAGTCAATATGGGTCCTCAGCACCCATCAATGCATGGTGTTCTTCGACTCATTGTTACGCTAGATGGTGAAGATGTTATTGATTGTGAACCAATATTGGGTTATTTACATAGAGGGATGGAAAAAATTGCAGAAAACCGAACAATTATACAATATCTGCCTTATGTAACACGTTGGGATTATTTAGCTACTATGTTTCCCGAAGCAATAACCGTAAATGGACCGGAACAGTTAGGAAATATTCAAGTACCCAAAAGAGCCAGCTATATCCGAGTAATTATGTTGGAGTTGAGTCGTATAGCTTCTCACCTGCTATGGCTTGGACCTTTTATGGCAGATATTGGTGCACAAACTCCTTTCTTCTATATTTTCAGAGAAAGAGAATTAATATATGATCTATTCGAAGCTACCACCGGTATGAGAATGATGCATAATTATTTTCGTATCGGAGGAGTAGCGGCTGATCTACCTCATGGCTGGATAGATAAATGTTTTGATTTCTGCGATTATTTTTTAACAGGGGTTGTTGAATATCAAAAACTTATTACGCAAAATCCTATTTTTTTAGAACGGGTTGAGGGGGTAGGCATTATTGGTGGAGAGGAAGTAATAAATTGGGGTTTATCAGGACCAATGCTTCGGGCTTCCGGAATAGAATGGGATCTTCGTAAAGTTGATCATTATGAGTGTTACGACGAATTGGATTGGGAAGTTCAATGGCAAAAAGAAGGAGATTCATTAGCCCGTTATTTAGTTCGAATTGGTGAAATGACGGAATCCATAAAAATTATTCAACAGGCTCTGGAAGGAATTCCCGGCGGTCCATATGAGAATTTAGAAATACGCTGCTTTGATTTTGATAAGGAAAAGGATCCAGACTGGAATGATTTTGAATATCGATTCATTAGTAAAAAACCTTCTCCGATTTTTGAATTGCCGAAACAAGAACTTTATGTGAGAGTTGAAGCCCCAAAGGGAGAATTAGGAATTTTTCTAATAGGGGATAAGAATGGTTTTCCTTGGAGATGGAAAATTCGTCCACCAGGGTTTATCAATTTGCAAATTCTTCCTCAGTTAGTTAAAAGAATGAAATTGGCTGATATTATGACGATACTAGGTAGCATAGATATCATTATGGGAGAAGTTGATCGTTGAAATGATAATTTATACAACAGAAGTACAAGATATCAATTCTTTTTCCAGATTGGAATCTTTAAAAGAAGTCTATGGAATTCTATGGGTATTTATCCCCATTTTGACTCTTGTATTGGGAATCACAATAGGTGTACTAGTGATTGTATGGCTAGAAAGAGAAATATCTGCAGGGATACAACAGCGTATTGGACCTGAATACGCCGGTCCTTTGGGAGTTCTTCAAGCTATAGCCGATGGAACAAAACTACTTTTCAAAGAAAATCTTCTTCCATCTAGGGGGAATACTCGTTTATTCAGTATCGGACCATCCATATCAGTTATATCAATTCTAGTAAGCTATTTAGTAATTCCTTTTGGCTATAACTTTGTTTTAGCTGATCTTAATATTGGTGTTTTTTTATGGATTGCTATTTCGAGTATTGCTCCCGTTGGACTTCTTATGTCCGGATATGGATCAAATAATAAATATTCCTTTTTGGGTGGTCTACGGGCTGCTGCTCAATCGATTAGTTATGAAATACCATTAACTCTATGTGTGTTATCAATATCTCTACGTGCGATTCGGTGAGACAGAAACTTTTCCATGCTCCTTTTTTTCTTTTCTAGGTTTTATAGAAAAGAAGTAGAATAATATTGAATAGATATCTTAAATCTTCATTTTTTTATTCATTATTATTATTTGGAGTTCGGATTGATGAACTAAATCAGATAGTTAGATGGGTGAAATAAAACAACTTGTATTTAATTTGAATTTAAATTGAATTAAATTTGCAGTAAAAATATTGAGTCTCCTTTTCTATGTATTAAGAAAAAAATGAAGTGGAAAAAATGGAAGTGGCCGTTTCCCCCAAGATTGGTTGCTTTAGTCATACTGTCTTGAAGCGGGCTCAAAAGACCAAGACCAACCTTATTAAGTTTTCACTACCATTTGTACGAATTACCATACATGTATTACGATAAATAAAGGAGTAGGGGATTGATAAAAAAGAAAATGATTGGATGGTTAGAAACACCAAGATACACAAAGGATTAGTAATGGAGATTATGTAAATTAGATTATCCAAAATTTCTGCAGAATAAAAAAAGAATACTAATTGGGGCTTAAAATTGGTAGAAATAATCAGGCAGTACTCCCCACAATTCCGGTCCAGAGTATAGGCTACTATCCACTGATTAAATAAAACTATCAGGAACGAAATAATCCTTTAAATTTTTTTTAAGTCCTCCTTTTGTACATAAAAAAGAAAACAAAACTAAGAAGGAAAGAATCAATTAATATAATTAATATAATACAATTCCAATAAGCAATAAACAAAAACAAACAGGGATCCCTTTTTATTCTTTCTTATATCCATATTTCATGGAGATAGAATTCATATCTTAATTCATATTCTTTTTTGTAATCGAAAAGGATAGATTATTGATAAATTAAAGGAGTATTTTATTGAAGAATTAAGTTATTACTCAACAAATTCCATTTTTTAGGGGATAAGATCAATTCAGAAGTACCTTTTTTATTCCAATTTTTTTTTCGATTTTTTTGATTTTTATTAATTCTAACAGACAGAATTCAATTGGTTTAATTCAGGACCGTCCAATAAAAATGAAACCCACCATCTTAGGGATATTTCAAGAGAAATAAATGGTGCCGTCCTTAGATTTTTTTATGGCCTTCGAGGAGCCGTATGAGGTGAAAATCTCATGTACGGTTCTGTAATAGCGATGGGAACAGTAATGTTATCACCGACTATGATTATCTAACAGTTTAAGTACGGTTGATATAGTGGATTCGCAATCAAAATATGGTTTTTGGGGGTGGAATTTATGGCGTCAACCTATCGGTTTTATCGTTTTTTTAATTTCTTCGCTAGCGGAATGTGAAAGATTACCTTTTGATTTACCAGAAGCAGAAGAAGAATTAGTAGCCGGTTATCAAACCGAATATTCGGGTATAAGATTTGGTTTATTTTATGTTGCTTCCTATTTAAACCTATTAGTTTCTTCATTATTTGTAACGGTTCTTTACTTAGGCGGTTGGAATACCCCTATCCCGTACATATTTGTTTCTGAGCTTTTTGAAATAAATAAAGCGTGTGGAGTTTTTGGAACTACAATTAGTATCTTTATTACATTAGCGAAAACTTTTTTCTTCTTGTTCATTTCTATCACAACAAGATGGACTTTACCTAGGCTAAGAATGGACCAATTATTAAATCTTGGATGGAAATTTCTTTTACCTATTTCTCTCGGTAATCTATTATTAACAACTTCGTCTCAACTGCTTTCACTGTAAAAAAAAAAAAAAAATGAATATTCTATATTGATAACTTGTCTCAAACAAGAGAAAGAAACAAAAGTAAGTTATTCATAGATATTCACGATATGTTCCTTATGGTAACTGGGTTCATGAATTATGGTCAACAAACAGTACGAGCTGCAAGGTACATTGGTCAAAGTTTTATGATTACCCTATCTCACGCAAATCGTTTCCCTGTAACTATTCAATATCCTTATGAAAAATTAATCACATCGGAGCGTTTCCGCGGTCGAATACATTTTGAATTTGATAAATGCATTGCTTGCGAAGTATGTGTTCGTGTATGTCCTATAGATCTACCTGTTGTTGATTGGAAACTGGAAACTTATATTCGAAAGAAACGATTGCTTAATTACAGTATTGATTTCGGGATCTGTATATTTTGTGGTAATTGCATTGAGTATTGTCCAACAAATTGTTTATCAATGACTGAAGAATATGAACTTTCAACTTATGATCGTCACGAATTGAATTATAATCAAATTGCTTTGGGCCGTTTACCAATGTCAGTAATTGACGATTATACAATTCGAACAATTTTAAACTCGCCTCAATTCGAATTATAAAAAAAATTAGAAAATAAAAATGATATATAAAATATATAAATATAGAAAATAATCTAATAGATTAAATAATCTAATAGATTAGATATATTAGATAGAATATACTATATATAGAGTATAGCTTCTAACTACTCTTTTAGATTAGATATATTAGATAGAATATACTATATATAGAGTATAGCTTCTAACTACTCTTTCGTATAAAGAATGAGATTCTTCCTAGAACTGTACCTATATCAATTCACACTCCTTAGGAGTTAATTCAATTAGTAATTTAGTATATAAAAATTTAGTATATAAATTTCTTTCCTGGTCGTATCAATAAGGTCATGAAATTTCAATTTATTTATTTCTTATTTTCCATATAATGGATTTGCCTGAACCGATACATGATTTTCTTTTAGTCTTTCTAGGATCAGTTCTTGTATTAGGAAGTTTAGGAGTAGTATTATTTACCAACCCAATTTTTTCTGCCTTTTCGTTGGGACTGGTTCTTGTTTGTATATCTTTATTCTATATCTTATCAAACTCCCATTTTGTAGCTGCGGCACAGCTACTTATTTACGTGGGAGCTATAAATGTTTTAATCATATTTGCTGTGATGTTCATGAAAGATTCAGAATATTCCCACAATTTTGATTTTTTGACCATTGGGGACGGAGTTACTTTGATGGTTTGTATAAGTATTTTTGTTTCACTAATGACTACTATTCCAGATACATCATGGTACGGGATTATTTGGACTACAAGATCAAATCAGATTATCGAACAAGATTTGATAAGTAATAGTCAACAAATTGGAATTCATTTATCAACAGATTTTTTTCTTCCATTTGAACTCATTTCAATAATTCTTTTAGCTGCTTTGATAGGTGCAATTGTCGTGGCCCGCCAATAATAAATCTTTAGAACTGTCAACAGCAATTCAAATTCCATTTTGCTCTATCTTATCCCACCCATTTCCTTTCAATTATATATGAAAGGGAAAGATTGTTTAAAATAATTTTTTTATTCGATTTAATGTATTCTATTTTTTTTTTTTGTTTTGTTCGATTCTCGAGTCAATCGAATCCGTTGATTGAATTGTTGTTCATATTGAAATGAATCGAAATTTAGAAGGAGTTGGTCAATGATGCTCGAACATGTACTTGTTTTGAGTGCCTATTTATTTTCTATCGGTATCTATGGATTGATCACGAGCCAAAATATGGTTAGAGCCCTTATGTGTCTTGAACTTATACTGAATGCGGTTAATATAAATTTCGTAACATTTTCTGATTTTTTTGATAGTCGTCAATTAAAAGGAAATATTTTTTCCATTTTTGTTATAGCTATTGCAGCCGCTGAAGCAGCTATCGGACCAGCTATTGTTTCATCAATTTATCGTAACAGAAAATCAACTCGTATCAATCAATCGAATTTGTTGAATAAATAAATGAATAAAAAAAATAGTATTAATCATAAACATTATAGAATATTGAAAGTAGAATATGAATATTTATCAATTCCAATTAATATGTATGATACATAACGTATGATCATGTTTGCGAAAACGTAAGAAATCAAAGTATCTTGGCCTTCTTTTAGGAACTTGATCCAGAAGTAGATTGATTGGAAAACGTCTGATAAATCGTTGATTCATCTGGTGTCTAAATATATGATTCCTTTAAAAGTTTTACTAGATCGAAAATTTCTGATGTTCAAAAACGAATAGACCCAATGTCACATTCAGTAAAGATTTATGATACTTGTATAGGATGTACTCAATGTGTCCGAGCTTGTCCGACAGATGTATTAGAAATGATACCTTGGGACGGATGTAAAGCTAAGCAAATTGCTTCTGCTCCAAGAACAGAAGATTGTGTCGGCTGTAAAAGATGTGAATCTGCCTGTCCGACGGATTTCTTGAGTGTTCGAGTTTATTTATGGCATGAAACAACTAGAAGCATGGGTCTAGCTTATTGATTGATACATTTCAAAAAACCCCACACGAATACGTTTTTTTACTGACAAAAACCCGTGCTCAAAACATAAAAATAAAAAAGTCGTTTTGAGCACGGGTTTTTTGGCCCAAGTGTATCTTATTTTTACCACGAATTTTTTTCCTTGGTTAACAATAATTGTAGTTTTGCCAATATCCGCGGGTTCCTTAATCTTCTTATTTCCTCATAGAGGAAATAAGGTAATTCGATGGTATACTATTTGTATATGCTTAATAGATCTCCTTCTAACAACCTATGCATTCTGTTATCATTTCGAATTGGACGATCCATTAATGCAACTGACGGAGAATTATAAATGGATCAATTTTTTTGATTTTTATTGGAGATTCGGAATAGATGGACTCTCTATCGGACCAATTTTACTCACGGGATTTATCACCACTTTAGCGACTTTAGCGGCTCAACCGGTTACTCGGGAATCCAAATTATTCCATTTTCTGATGTTAGCAATGTATAGCGGTCAAATAGGATCATTTTCTTCTCGAGACATTTTACTTTTTTTCATCATGTGGGAAGTAGAATTAATTCCTGTTTATCTACTTTTATCCATGTGGGGGGGAAAGAAACGTTTGTATTCAGCTACAAAGTTCATTTTGTACACTGCAGGAAGTTCCATTTTTTTATTAATGGGAGTTCTAGGTATCGGTTTATATGGTTCCAATGAACCAGCATTAAATTTGGAAACATCAGCTAATCAATCATATCCTTTAGCACTGGAAATAATATTCTATATTGGATTTCTTATTGCTTTTGCTGTAAAATCGCCGATTATACCCTTACATACATGGTTACCAGACACCCATGGAGAAGCACATTACAGTACTTGTATGCTTTTAGCCGGAATTTTATTAAAAATGGGAGCGTATGGATTGATTCGAATTAATATGGAATTATTACCCCATGCTCATTCTATATTCTCTCCCGGGTTAATGATATTAGGCGCAATTCAAATAATCTATGCTGCTTCAACATCTCTTGGTCAACGTAATTTAAAAAAAAGAATAGCTTATTCCTCTGTATCTCATATGGGTTTCATAATTCTAGGAATTGGTTCGATAAGCGATACGGGACTCAATGGAGCCATTTTACAAATAATCTCGCATGGGTTTATTGGCGCTGCGCTTTTTTTCTTGGCAGGAACGGGTTATGATAGAATACGTCTTCTTTATCTCGACGAAATGGGTGGAATGGCTATCCCACTGCCAAAAATATTCACGGTGTTTAGTATCTTATCGATGGCTTCCCTTGCATTGCCAGGCATGAGCGGTTTTGTTGCAGAATTGATAGTGTTTTTTGGAATAATTACGAATCAAAAATCTCTTTTAATGACAAAAATATTAATTACTTTTGTAACGGCCATTGGAATGATATTAACTCCTATTTATTCATTATCTATGTTACGTCAGATGTTCTATGGATACACGCTTTTTAATACAACAAACTCTTATTTTTTTGATTCTGGGCCGCGAGAGTTATTTATTTCGATTTCGATCCTTATACCTGTAATAGGTATTGGTATTTATCCGGATTTTATTTTCTCATTATCAGTTGACAAGGTCGAAGCTATTTTATCGAATTTTTTATAGATAGTTTTCATGAAATAGAAGAAAAATATTTCTTTTTTCATTGTACAATGAAAAAAGAAATATTTTTCTTCTATTATCTTATTCTATTATCTTAACTTATAAATAAGGAATTGTAACCAGATATCTTTGATGTTTGGGAGAACCCCTTAAAATCTACTAATGTAGTGATTCAAGGGGTTCTCGACGGTTTATGCGAAGTTTTATTATATGCTTACTATGTTTGTATTTGTCAGCCCCCTTCCTTCTTTATTCAATTCACTTAAACTCAATTTGATGTAAATGAACCATAACTATGTAATCCTATTCCTAATAGATTGATCCCAAAATAACATATCCAAATTATAAGAAAGCCCATAGAGGCTACTATTGAAGATGAAGAATTTACACCTTCCAATTTTTTTCTAGTATGTAAAAAAATCGCGAATACTGTCCAAGTAATAAACGCCCAAGTTTCCTTTGGATCCCAATTCCAATAGGATCCCCATGCCTCATTAGCCCATACTGCTCCCGAAAGAATACCTATAGTTAAAAAGATAAACCCTAGACTAATAATACGATGACTCCAACGATCCAATTGTTGAATAAATTGGGACCTGTAATAATTTCGAAAAGAAAGAAAAGAAGTGTTTCGTAAAATATTATTTCTCTTGTTCGGGTATTTGATCTCAGCAAAAGAAAATGACTCATTTAAAAAAGAAAAATTATTGTTATTACCAATAATCCTTATGACTTTTCGAAATGTAATGACTAAAAGAGCTACTGATAATAATGAGCCACATAAAAGAGCTGCATAGCCCAATACCATCATACTTACGTGCATCATTAACCAATGAGATTGGAGAGCGGGTATTAATATTGTGGATTGATGCATTTTGATTAAAAGACCCGAAGTAGCAAAGCCTTGGGTCAAAATAACACTTGGTGCGATTATTGTGCTTAAATGGTTTTTTTGTTTTTTAAAAGTAAAAGACGGAATCATATTAAAAATGGAAAAACTCCATGAAAGAAAGATTAATGATTCATATAAATCACTTAATGGTAAATGCCCCGAAAAAATCCAACGAGTAACTAATAATCCTGTTATACAGAAAAAAGTTACTATCATGCCTTTTTCCAACGAATCATATAGTCCTACGATTTCATTGAGTGATAAGTTTATCAAATGAATTGCAATTACAATTGATACGACTGAAAATGATATATGAGTTAATATATGCTCTAAAGTTGAAAATATCATAAATAAAATAAAAAAGGATCCACTAATTATAGTTATAGGAATGGAAATATGGAATGGAATTCATTATAGGACTTACTCTTTTCGAAGATAAGATGCCATGCCGCCACTCGGACTCGAACCGAGATGCTCTAGCACTGCTTCCTAAGAGCAGCGTGTCTACCGATTTCACCATAGCGGCTTGCTCGAAATTAGAATAATATATTTTTAGTAAATCGTCGAGATTGAAAAAGTCAAATGCAATACAATATTTCTTTAGTAAACATAAAAATTGAAACATTAAAGAATTTTTCTTTTTTTGAAGATTGGAATATTAATATTCCAATTCGAATAAGAATTCTTATTATCATTCGTTTTTTGTTTCGAGTGTCAGTTGTCAGTTTTATTTTAATTAAGTTAGCAATGAGAGTGGGCTTTTTCATAGTTTATCTTCTCTCAAAATGGCACCATTGTAACTCGATCTAGATAGTTCTGACTTCAACCTCTGAAACACAAAATTCTCTTTCTCATTTATGTTTTTAATCATTTTTTTTTTCATTTTTTTTGAAAGAAAAATAGTATTTTTATGAATCACAAATTTCATTAGCACTATATTCCAAGAATTTATATAAATAAACATTTGCATAGCTTTTTGTATTAATCATTAGAATTTTTGTTGTATCGAGAAATTAATATTTCGAAAACCAATTAAAAAAATTATTAAATTATTAAGATATCAGATATAATATAAAAGACTTTTAATTTCGATCGTAATTGTACCCTCTATTTTATTTTCTATTTATTTTATTTTAGGATCCATTTTAAAGCATTTCAATTTGAAAATTATTATCTCCAATAAACCAATACAATAAAAGGGAAGGGTGACTTTTCAATTGGGTTAAAAAAGAGGTATAATAAAATAGGTATAATAAAAAAGAAAAGAAATAAATATATATATATATAGCTAGTTAATTTAGAGAATAAAAATTTAGAGAATAAAAATTTACAAAAACAAGTTTGAAATCAATTAGTTCCAATGTCGAATAATATAATGTCTATCCCATTTCATTTCTTTTTTTACTAAAGATCTTCTATCTACTTAGTATATTAATACTAAAAAAAAAAAAAAAGAAAAACAAGACAAAAAAAACTTTTTTATTGATTATTCAGTCGATGGGGAAAATTAAACTCTTCATCCCAAAAATGAGAAAACATACTTCAAAAAGTTGAAATTAAGTTTCTTTTTTTTTGTTGTTTCAAAAACCAGTACCACTCTTTCTATATATATAGAATATAGATATCGATAAAGAAATCGATTCTAAATCTATAGCTATAGATTTAGAATTTCTATAGCTATAGAAAAACGAAATAAAATTGGAAAAGAATAAACGAAATTAGCCTATTCTTTTCTTATTCTTCGAATCCGGCTAAATTTAGAGATTATTCCAATATTTGTTGCACAAAAAAGCTTTTTGAGTTCCCCGTAGAAAGAGATGTGGCTAACGAAAAAGATTTCAATGTTGTCCAATATCCTTTTTTTTTCCAAATATTTTTACGAATCCGTTTTTTTGATATAGAAGTACGTTTTTTTGGAACTGCCATTCAAAAAATTATACTAGTTTATTCATTACTATAGTTCATGTGAAAGACATCTATTGCTCAAAATGAATTGTTCTTTAATTATACCTAGACTTATATCTATCCATTTTTTTCTACGTTACATTCCCTTCATAAATATATATAAATATCATAAATATATATAAATATATATCATAAATATATATATGTAAAAATTATATAGTCTTTTTCTTTTTTGTTCCTATTATATGGAATCCTTACAAAAAAAAAAGAAGACTGTCTGGTTATATCTCTGTCTATTTTCGTCGTACTCCATTTATACATCGAATAAAAGAAATCGAAAAAGTTTAAGAAACCAACCCTTAATCCTGCTTAAAAATGAATTGCTCAAGCTCGAAGAAAGAGTGTGCCTAATTTCCTTTTGAAAATTTAATCAGACCGGTCATTAATCTATTAAAAGATACTTGATTTTTAAAAATAATGTATTTTACCTTTTCTCTGTTATGTAAAATAAACTCTTGAATATCATAATATTTTTTACAAATTTAGATGTCTTTTAGGAAAATAATCAATTAGTTCCAAAATGAACTACCATTTTTCGAAATAAACAAACTCAATAAATTTTTTATTTTATTGAGGGATTCATATCAAAATAAACTCCTTTTTTTTGGTGTAATTTTTTCTATTCACTCTAACTCTATGATTATGAGGTGTAAATTATTGTAATATAGAATATATTTTCGAAATATATATTTTCGAAATATATATTTTCTAATAAATATATATTTTCTATTTTAATATGAAAATATATATTTTTCTTTTTTATTAATATTACTAACTAATAACTAAAAAACCAAAAAAGAAAGTTTCTTTTTTATACTAAGAATTTGGTCATATCATTTGACTCATTTTGAATTCATGCTTTGCAATATGGAATTGAAGTTATTGTACAAAGATTCAAAATAATTAAGAATAGATAATTCTGTTTAAGTTTTGCATATCTTAATTTTTCTTTTATTAACTGAACCTTTCAAACGAGCTAAAACCGTCGAATAAGAAACAAAACTCATTAACATTAAGAAGAAAAAGATTTTTTGTATTTTTTTGTATGGAATATAGATATCAATATTCGTGGATTATACCTTTCATTCCACTTTTAGTTCCTATGTTAATAGGAATGGGACTTCTCCTTTTTCCGACGGCAACAAAAACTCTTCGCCGTGTTTGGGCTTTTCCTAGTGTTTTATTGTTAAGTATAGTTATGATTTTTTCGATCGATTTGTCTATTCATCAAATAAATACCAGTTGTATTTATCAATATGTATGGTCTTGGACTATCAATAATGATCTTTCTTTAGAGTTTGGCCACTTGATTGATTCACTTACTTCTATTATGTCAATATTAATCACTACTGTTGGAATTTTGGTTCTTATTTATAGTGACAATTATATGTCTCATGATCAAGGATATTGGAGATTTTTTGCTTATATGAGTTTTTTTAATACTTCAATGTTGGGATTGGTTACTAGTTCGAATTTGATACAAATTTATATCTTTTGGGAATTGGTTGGAATGTGTTCCTATTTTTTAATAGGTTTTTGGTTCACACGTCCTATCGCTGCAAATGCTTGTCAAAAAGCGTTTATAACTAATCGTGTAGGAGATTTTGGTTTATTATTAGGAATTTTAGGTCTTTACTGGATAACGGGTAGTTTGGAATTTCGGGATTTGTTTGAAATATTCAAAAATTTAATTTCTAATAATGAGGTAAATCTTTTATTTATTACTTTGTGTGCCTTCCTATTATTTGCCGGTTCAGTTGCTAAATCTGCCCAATTTCCCCTTCATGTATGGTTACCAGATGCTATGGAAGGACCTACCCCTATTTCGGCTCTTATACATGCTGCTACTATGGTAGCGGCGGGAATTTTTCTTGTAGCCCGCTTTCTTCCTCTTTTCATAGTTCTACCTTACATAATGAATGGAATAGCTTTGATAGGTATAATAACGGTAGTATTAGGGGCTACTTTAGCTCTTGCTCAAACGGATATTAAGAGAGGTTTGGCTTATTCTACAATGTCTCAATTAGGTTATATGATGTTAGCTCTAGGTATGGGTTCTTATCGAGCCGCTTTATTTCATTTGATTACTCATGCTTATTCAAAAGCCTTGTTGTTTTTAGGATCTGGATCGATTATTCATTCAATGGAAACTATTGTTGGATATTCTCCAGATAAAAGTCAAAATATGGTTCTTATGGGCGGTTTAACAAAACATGTACCAATTACAAAAACTTCTTTTTTAGTGGGTACACTTTCTCTTTGTGGTATTCCACCCTTTGCTTGTTTTTGGTCCAAAGATGAAATTCTTAATGATATTTCGTTGTATTCACCAATGTTCGCAATAATAGCTTTTTCAACAGCAGGATTAACCGCATTTTATATGTTTCGGATCTATTTACTTGTTTTTGAGGGACATTTAAATGTTCATTTTAAAAATTACAATGGAAAAAAAACTAGCTCATTCTATTCAATATCTTGTTGGGGTAAAGAAGGTCAATTAACAATGAAAAAAAATGAAAGGGCTTCTTTTTTTTGTAAGAAGACACACCCGTATCGAACGTATCGAATTGATAAAAATGTAAAAAAAATAATGCGACCTTTTATTGTTATTCCCTATTTTGGCACTAACAAAACCTTTTCGTATTCCAACGAATCCGACAATACTATGCTATTTTCTATGCTTATATTAGTACTATTTACTTTGTTCCTTGGGGCCATAGGAATTTCTTTCAATCAAGAGGGATTTGATATATTATCAAAAATGTTAATTCCGTCTCTAAATCCTTTCCATCCAAATTTAAACAA